AGTATGGGATCCGTAGTAGGCGAAAAAATAACTCGTTTGATTGAGTATGCTACCAATCAACGTTTACCCCTTATTTTAGTGTGTTCTTCCGGAGGAGCACGAATGCAAGAAGGAAGTTTAAGTTTGATGCAAATGGCTAAAATTTCTTCGGTTTTATGTGATTATCAATCAAGTAAAAAGTTATTCTATATATCAATTCTTACATCTCCTACTACCGGTGGGGTGACAGCTAGTTTTGGTATGTTGGGGGATATAATTATTGCCGAACCCTATGCCTATATTGCATTTGCGGGTAAAAGAGTAATTGAACAAACATTGAAAAAAGCCATGCCTGAAGGTTCACAGGCGGCTGAATCTTTATTACGTAAGGGCTTGTTGGATGCAATTGTACCACGTAATACTTTAAAAGGTGTTCTGAGTGAGTTATTTCAGCTCCATGCTTTTTTTCCTTTGAACAAAAATTAAATCAAATAGAACAGTTAGCTTATCAGAATTAAACTAAAACCCTGAAAAATGCATTTTTATTTAGAATCATTTTTTTATTCTTATTTACTACTCAGTAAACCTCTATCAACAAGATAAAAAGTGAATTTTTGCTTTCGGGAAGTTAAAATTCGACTAGACAAATAAAACAAAGTTCATTTTCCTCTCTTGCTTGCATATGTATAGATATCTCAAAAAGAGATATATACAGATCTATAGAGAGTCTTCCATCTTTTTGCATTTCCCGAAAACTCCCTGTTTTTGTATCAGATTCTAATAAATTTTGTAGAAATTTGTAATGGAATAAAAATTTTTCTTTATTAATGACTATATAGAAATAGAAGACAAAAAGAACAAAAAGAATCATAAATCTAACAAGGGGGTTATGATACATCTATTTTATTTTGAAAGATGAATAAGTCCATTTATTTAGTTTGGCCCTTCTTGTACCTATTTTTTTATTCTATTTCTATTAAGTTGTATAGTTGTATTAGATATATATTTACTTAAAAGATACTTAAGTATAATTATATAATATATATAATAGAAATAATAAAAATACAAGATATTCTAATATATCTTTAGAATTCAGAATATAACAATAACAGGTACAAATATTAAATTGAGGTACCCATTTTATGACAACTTTCAACAACTTACCCTCTATTTTTGTGCCTTTAGTAGGCCTAGTCTTTCCGGCACTTGCAATGGCTTCTTTATTTCTTCATATTCAAAAAAATAAGATTTTTTAGATCGGCTGAGACCTAATCGTATCACTCCTTTTTTTATTTTAAAAACTTCGATTCGATAAGACCCATTTGGTAGAATATTGTATAACACACAGATTCCTACAAACATAAATTTAAAAAAGCTCTTATGCATGTGTAAACGTATTATATGGGTAAATAAATTAGCGCTCTTTTGAAAAATGTATCATCATCGGGCCGATGTTTGAAATTCAAGTCAATGTATTTATTTGTATGTATATAGCTATAGGGGATCATATAAAGGAAGGAGATGTTATTATTTTAGATATAAACAATTCTATGAATTACTCCTAAGGTAAAGGTTCACAACAAAATAGTTGATGAGAGTCACTTTGAAAAAAAAAAAGGAAAGTCATATTTTCTCAATTCCAAAAAATTGTATAACTGGATCTAATATATATGAGTTGGCGATCAGAATCTATATGGATAGAATTTATAACGGGGTCTCGAAAAACAAGTAATTTCTTCTGGGCCTTTATACTATTTTTAGGTTCATTAGGATTCTTATTGGTTGGAACTTCCAGTTATCTTGGTAGAAATGTTATATCGTTATTTCCGTCTCAGCAAATCATTTTTTTTCCGCAAGGGATTGTGATGTCTTTCTATGGGATCGCAGGTCTCTTTATTAGTTGCTATTTGTGGTGCACTATTTTGTGGAATGTGGGTAGTGGTTATGATCTTTTCGACCGAAAAGAAGGAATAGTGCGTATTTTTCGTTGGGGATTTCCTGGAAAAAGTCGTCGCATCTTTTTACGATTCCTTATGAAAGATATTCAGTCCATCAGAATAGAAGTTAAAGAGGGTGTTTCTGCTCGGCGTGTCCTTTATATGGAAATTCGAGGCCAAGGGGCTATTCCTTTAATTCGTACTGATGAGAATTTTACTACACGAGAAATTGAGCAAAAAGCTGCGGAATTGGCTTACTTCTTGCGTGTACCAATTGAAGTTTTTTGAAATGAATTAATTTTAAAAGACTAAATGCTTTGGCAGTAGGAAGAAAAAACTAAATAATTTATTTTTTTTTTTGAACATTCATCTAGTCTTTTAGGCTCGTTTTTTTTTTTTTTATATATTTGATAGAAAAGGAGTTTCTTCGTATAGAAATTTGAAAAACGTTCTTTTAGTATTGATCGAAAAAAGTCGAAATAACATCCTAGAAACAAAAATTTTTTATTGATTCAAATTGGAAGTGTATTCTGAGTCTATTTTTGTATTCTTTATAGATTCAAAGCAAAGACTAAGTATTGAATCAAAAGAAAAATAGAAAATGGATTCATAGGCTGAATACATTCTATTCGAATTATAATAGAAACTCATGCTCGATAGAAATATTAGATCTAATAGAATCAACAAATGAGGTAGGTTCATTAACAATTCACAGATTCAAAATGGCAAAAAAGAAAGCATTCATTCCTTTTTTTTATTTTACATCTATAGTCTTTTTGCCCTGGTTGATCTCTCTCTGCTGTAATAAAAGTTTGAAAACTTGGATTACTAATTGGTGGAATACTAGACAATGCGAAACCTTTTTGAATGATATTCAAGAAAAAAGTGTTCTAGAAAAATTCATACAATTAGAGGAGCTATTCCAGCTGGATGAAATGATAAAGGAATACCCAGAAACCGATTTAGAACAATTTCGTCTAGGAATCCACAAAGAAACGATCCAATTCATCAAGATACAAAATGAGTATCGTATCCATACAATCTTGCACTTCTCGACAAATCTAATATCTTTCATTATTCTAAGTGGTTATTCTTTTTGGGGTAAGGAAAAGCTTTTTATTCTGAATTCTTGGGTTAAAGAATTCCTATATAATTTAAGTGATACAATTAAAGCTTTTTCTATTCTTTTATTAACTGATTTATGTATCGGATTCCATTCGCCTCACGGTTGGGAACTAATGATTGGTTATATTTACAAAGATTTTGGGTTTGCTCATTATGAGCAAATTTTATCTGGTCTAGTTTCTACCTTTCCGGTCATTCTTGATACAATTTTTAAATATTGGATCTTTCGTTATTTAAATCGTGTATCTCCATCACTTGTAGTGATTTATCATGCAATAAATGACTAAAAAATGATTCACTGATCCAATTCTAATCTTTCTTACCTTATACATCATAACCAAATCAAAGTCGTATTTACTTTACTCTTTTTACCCATGAGGGATTCCTTGTATATTTCAACAAAAAAATTTTATTTTTTTAGTAAATGTAAATAGCAGAATTGTGGCTAGGGAAGTCTATTATCAACCTACCTAACTTTATTGTAGAAATTTTCGGGATAAATGATTGGACCATGCAAACTAGAAATACCTTTTCTTGGATAAGGGAAGAGATTACTCGCTCCATATCTGTCTCACTCATGATATATATAATAACTTGGGCATCCATTTCAAGTGCATATCCGATTTTTGCCCAGCAGAATTATGAAAATCCACGAGAGGCAACTGGGCGTATTGTATGTGCCAATTGCCATTTAGCTAATAAGCCCGTGGATATTGAGGTTCCACAAGCGGTACTTCCTGATACTGTATTTGAAGCAGTTGTTAAAATTCCTTATGATATGCAACTAAAACAAGTTCTAGCTAATGGTAAAAAGGGGGCTTTGAATGTGGGAGCTGTTCTTATTTTACCGGAGGGGTTTGAATTAGCCCCCCCTGATCGTATTTCACCCGAGATGAAAGAAAAGATAGGAAATCTGTCTTTTCAGAATTATCGCCCCAACAATAAAAATATTCTTGTGATAGGTCCTGTTCCTGGTCAAAAATATAGTGAAATAACCTTTCCTATTCTTGCCCCAGACCCTGCTACTAATAAAGAAGTTCACTTCTTAAAATATCCTATATACGTAGGCGGAAACAGGGGAAGGGGTCAGATTTATCCTGATGGTAGCAAAAGTAACAATACAGTTTATAATGCTACGGCAGGAGGGATAATAAACAAAATTTTACGAAAAGAAAAGGGGGGATACGAAATAACCATAGTGGACGCTTCGAATGGACGCCAAGTGATTGATATTATTCCTCGAGGCCTAGAACTTCTTGTTTCAGAGGGCGAATCCATTAAACTCGATCAACCACTAACGAGTAATCCTAATGTGGGTGGATTTGGTCAGGGGGATGCGGAAATAGTACTTCAAGATCCATTACGTGTCCAAGGACTTTTGTTCTTCTTAGGATCGGTTGTTTTGGCACAAATCTTTTTGGTTCTTAAAAAGAAACAGTTTGAGAAGGTTCAATTATCCGAAATGAATTTTTAGATCTGTCTATTTAGCTTTATAAAAGTCGTAAAAAAGAACCAAAAAAATTATGAAAAGCCTTTTGCCTCTATTTAGATTTTCTATTCCTTTTCGACCAGACGTCAGGAATTACTTGTATCATAGTCCTAATCCTAGTACGTATATTGAGAAGAATTCACTTTACCCCTTTTCTTTATTTTTCAATACAAATTTTTAAAATGGGAAGGGGTGTGATGTAACTCTGTCGTTATTGACCAATTGAAATTGATAGAATGTAGCAATAATCAAGAGTTTTTTTCTATTAGAATAGAGTGGAAAAATTTGACTATATACTAAAATTAAGATAAGGAAAGCAAGCGCAGAAAAAAAAAGGGGGAACCATAAATCGGCGACACAACAAAATTTAGGGACTATAGAGAGTATTTTTTGTCTTGCTAGTCTTCGACACAAGAAAAGGAATTCTAGACATCCTTTTCTTGTGTCGATCTTGTCCTTCTTGATTCCAT